ATTGGAGCAGATAGCAACAACCATTTCATCGGACATGCGTATTTTGGATTTTCCGCTGGATTTACATGGTTTCATTAATGGAAATTGTTTGATGTAGTGAGTAAATGGGCTCTGGCTGGTTGTTCGCCGTTCAAGAATTCTTGTTTAGGCAGTTCATATCATCCATACATAGTGTTTTGATCTAAGATTTCAATTCTTCCATCTTTCAGCAGTAGCATATTGTTCCATGGAGCTAAGATCAAAAATATGGAATAAACAAGTGTTTCCACGACTCTACCGCCCCCAATTCTGTTCCACTTAATCCCTTTTTCACGGCCACATATCTTTACGGCTAAGGAATGGGAAATCTTTCTCCTGTTCCATGAATCAAATGTTTCATTTCATCCGGGAAAAGCCATCTCTTTCTCAACAATGTCTTTGTCATTTGATCCAATAGCGTTCCATTAGATAGGAACAGATTTGATAAATACTGATAACTCTCGGATAGAGTATTAGAACGGAAAGATCCATTAGATAATGAACTGTTGGTTCTAAGCCATCTCTGGCGATGAATCAACAATTCGAAGTGCTTTTCTTGCGTATTCTTGATGAACCAGCGTTTATATAGAGATGTAGGAAGATTTTTTGGGGAAGTAATAAGCCCCTTTGACATCTCTTCATCTGCAAAGAATTCTCGACGGGAAAACACAGAGACAAAGGGCTGATCTTTGAATAGGAAAAAGAATGGATCCGCAGGGTCCCAAATGAATTGGCTTATTCGAAAAAAGCCTTGTTCTTTGGAAGATCTATCTCGTGTCTGGTACTGCATGGTTCCACTCTGCAAGAACTCCGAATCATTCTTTTGAAGCTCATCCTCTTTATGATAAATGACCCGCTTGCCCCGAAATGACCCGGCCCAATAGGGAAATCCCAATTCAGTGGGCCTTTCGATACAATCAAATAGATTGCCACAAGGGCGCCATATTCTAGGAGCCCAAACTATGTGATTGAATAAATCCTCCTCTATCCGTTGCGGGTCGAGGGCTCCTTCTCCTTCCCCTTCTTCAAACTCCGATTCGTATTTTTCATATAGAAATCTCTGATCAACGATAGAACAAGATCTATTTTGCATCGTATCTAACAGATTCCTTGGTTCGGACCGAAGAAGTAATGTCACTCGATTATTATCAAACTGGCTGCAATCTTTTTCTGTCCGTGAGGATCCCACCAGAGCGCCTTCTATTTCGAATAGGCCATGAACTAGATCAGAATCATTCTCAACGAAGCCATAAGAAGTGATCCAATTTTTTTCATCGGGTCCGGGCGAAGACAAAAGATCTTGAGCGACCGATCCGGCAGAACAACTCAAAAGATAAAGAAGTATCGTTAATTTCTTCATGCTCGTTCCAAGTTCGAAGTACCATTTGTACAAATAAGAATCCCCTTCCTTACATGATTTCTTCTTCATATAGATAGATATAGGATCTATGGGGCAATGACTTAGAAGTACATTTTGTGCAACAGCCCTTCCTATCTGATAGAAAAGGATCTCATGATCCTGAACCGATCTTACCTGGGATCGCAAATTCCAAGTTTGTCTATGAAGAGCTGATCTAATTGTATTAGTTTCTATAATGGATTTCTTCTGTGTAATACTAATTGATAGGGCCTCGTTGATAAGTGCTACAAGATCTCGTGCATTGGAACCCATGGTTATGGACCCGAATCCGTTAGTATGGAACATTTTCTTTTCCAAGTGAAATCCCCTGGTATATGAAAGAATGAAAAAGTGCTTTCGTTGTTGTGGAATAAGAAGCCTTCGTATCTTAATGCATGTATTTAATTTATTCGGAGCTATTAGAGCGGGATCCACTTTTTGGGGAATATGAGTCGAAGCAATAACAAGAATATTTCTAGTGGAACATCTGTCACAATCCCTGGAGAGATAGTTCTCTAATAGACCGAGGGATAAGTAATTCGACTCATTCACATACAGATCATGAATGTTTGGAATCCATATTATGCAAGGAGACATTGCTTTTGCTAATTCGAATTGAAGGGTGATATCAAATCGGTCTATTTTCGTCGTCATATACATAGTTAGCACATTCGTCATAGTTAGCAGCTCCGTATCAAGGTCATCATCAATATCGTCACTATCGTCAATATCGATATCGTCACTATCATCAATACCGATATCGCCAATAAGATAATCTTTAGACTTGTCATCCAGGAACCTGTTTGGAAATACCGTAATGAAAGGAACATAAGAGTTTGTCGCTAGGTATTTGACCAAATAGGATCGTCCAGTTCCTATAGAACCTATCATTAAAATACCCCTAGAAGGGGAGAGGGCTAAGCGGAGCGAAAAGGGTTTTACATGAGATGGGAAATGAAAACTATTAGCCCCACACGAGGTTTGTGAATAAGTGATTGTCTGATAATGAGCAAGGAATATCCGTCTTTCTGCTAAACAGGATCTATTGAACTCATAATTCATTAGATACTTTTTATGAATGTC